TGGGAACGATGGAACCCATGAATGCAGAAGATTTTATTGAAACTAAATCCTAACGATTCATTGGTCGGGATGGCGGAAGGAACCGAGAAATAACTCATCTATTCTGATCTGAGAAGTAATGAATTAACCTTACAACTAAACTAAAATAGATATTTAGAGTAAATATTCGCCCGCGAAAACATTCTTTTTTGGATTGCTACATTTTGGATTTGGGGCAATCCGATACGATACAATGAAAAAAGAAATAGAAATATATGCTTAATAGGTTTAATTATATATCCAAAATATCCAAACAGGGTATACAAAACACTAATAGGATTTAGATTCAATGTCAAAGAATACCGCGATTTCATCTATTATTCATTAAATATATATATATCAATTCAAATTAAATATTTTGAATCTTTTTTTTTCGCGAGGAGCTGGATGAGACGAAACTCTCACGTCCAGTTCTGTAGTAGAGGTGGAATTCAGCAAGAACCATCAACTATAACCCCAAAAGAACCAGATTCCGTAAACAACATAGAGGACGAATGAAGGGAATGTCTTATCGAGGTAATCATATTAGTTTCGGTAAATATGCTCTTCAAGCGCTTGAACCCGCTTGGATCACATCTAGACAAATAGAAGCAGGGCGGCGGGCAATGACACGAAATGCACGTCGTGGTGGAAAAATATGGGTACGTATATTTCCCGACAAACCAGTTACAGTAAGACCCACAGAAACACGTATGGGTTCGGGTAAAGGCTCTCCTGAATATTGGGTAGCTGTTGTTAAACCGGGTCGAATACTTTATGAAATGGGTGGGGTCGCAGAAAATATAGCCAGAAAGGCAATTTCAATAGCAGCGTCCAAAATGCCTATCAAAACTCAATTTATTATGTTGGGATAAGAATGTAGAATCAAAGAAAAAAAATCCTGGGAATGAAAAATGTAAGGTTTTTTTTTGACAAAAAATATTTCTTTCTTTTTCTTAGCCCTTTGCATTGAAAGAACAAATAAAAAAATGATTCAACCCCAGACACATTTGAATGTAGCGGATAACAGTGGGGCTCGAGAATTGATGTGTATTCGAATCATAGGAGCTAGTAATCGCCGATATGCTTATATCGGTGACGTTATTGTTGCTGTGATTAAAGAAGCAGTACCAAATATGCCCCTAGAAAGATCGGAAGTGGTCAGAGCTGTAATTGTACGTACCTGCAAAGAACTTAAACGTGACAACGGTATGCTAATACGATATGATGACAATGCCGCAGTTGTCATTGATCAAGAAGGAAATCCTAAAGGAACTCGCGTTTTTGGTGCGATCGCCCGGGAATTGAGGCATTTAAATTTTACTAAAATAGTTTCATTGGCGCCCGAGGTATTATAATAGTCTTAAAATATAAGATGAGACTATGATATAGTTATAGTAGAGTATTGGAAAGAAATAAATTCAAATAAATTTAGTAGATTGTGTTTCACGCATATACCTTTAATTTAATTTAATAATATAATTTTTTTTTCATAAACAAAAAAATAAGTAAAAAAAACATGTTGATTATATCCAAATTTGGGGGCAACAAGAATTTTAGTCCATCATGAGTAGGGACACTATTGCTGACATACTAACCTCTATACGCAATGCGGGTATGGATAGAAAAAGAGTAGTTCGAATAGCATCTACTAATATCACCGAAAACATTGTTAAAATCCTTTTACGAGAAGGTTTTATCGAAAATGTGAGGAAACATCGAGAAAGCGATAAATATTTTTTGGTTTCAACCCTGCGACATACAAGAAATAGAAAAAGGCCCTATAGAAACCTTTTAAATTTAAAACGGATAAGCCGGCCAGGTCTACGAATCTATTCTAACTATCAAAGAATTCCTAGAATTTTAGGCGGAATGGGGGTTGTAATTCTTTCTACTTCTCAAGGTATAATGACAGATCGGGAGGCTCGACTAAAAGGAATAGGCGGAGAAATTTTGTGTTATATATGGTAATCCTTCTTACATCCGCATTGGATCCGAAACTTTCTATTTGTTGTGAAAAAAAACTAAAATAAATGCGGAGTGTATAATCTTATTCCTCCTACATTAGTTAATAATTTAAGGAAGTTTTACCTGGAATGAAAGAAAAAATGGATTCATGAGGGTTTAATTACCGAAGCGCTTCCCAACGGTATGTTCCGGGTTCGTTTAGATAATGAGGATCTTAGTCTAGGTTATATTTCAGGAAAGATCCGGCGTAGTTTTATACGGAAACTGCCGGGAGATAGAGTCAAAATTAAAGTAAGTCATTATGATTCAACCGGAGGGCGTATCAGTTATCCATTCCCTAACAAGGATTCGGTGATTTTTCAACTTTAACATGAGTTTCCGCGGGAATACGATTCGAAATTCAAAATGAAGTTTAAGGAATTAAAAATATGAAAATAAGAGCTTCTGTTCGTAAAATTTGTGAAAAATGTCGACTAATTCGTAGGCGGGGACGAATTATAGTAATTTGTTCCAA